AATTGGATGCCCTACTGCGTTACAAAATTTCGCTTTAGCCAATGATCCAATCAGAGGAATAATTGGAACTATTGTATCGAGTTTATTGGGAGCATTATTTAGTAGAAATGAATTTTCTAGCATTTGATTCCGCACCACTGCAGGATTTCGTCGAACACTTGAAAAGTAACTCAAAAAATCAAGGGAATGCTTGGATAATTGGTTTATACAGATACTTGCCGCGTGAGACCATACATCAAAATGACATTGCCATAAATTGACAAGGTAAGATTTCCATTTATTCATTAGAAGAGGTGTGTCTTTGGAAGCCAGAATTGATTTTCCTTGATATCTAACATAATGCATGAAAGGATCCTTGAGAAAGCATGGGATGACCGGAAAATCATTAGCAAAGACTTCGGCAAAATGTTCTATTTTTCTATATAAGCAGAGTCGTTCAAAAAGGACTCCAGAAGATGTTAATCGTAAATGAGAAGATTGGTTACGGAGAAAAAGGAAGATGGATTCGTATTCACATAGATAAGAATTATATAGGAATAAAAAGAATCTCGGATTACTTTTTGAAAAAATGGAAATAGATTTATTTGTAATAATAAGACTGTTACAATTAGAATACTCATGAAGAAAGAACCGCAATAAATGCAAATAAGAAGCATCTTTCACCCGGTAACGAAGGGTTTGAACCAATATTTCCAGATGGGCAGGGTAGGGTATTAGTATATCCGCCGAATAATTTAAATGTGGGAACTTTTCCTCTAAAAAGGGAAATATTGAATGAATGGATCGTAAATTGTAAAATCTTACGATTTCTGCCCCTTCTAAAGAAAATATTAATCGTAGATAAAATGGAATTTCCACAATGATTGCAAATCCTTCTGATAGAATTTTAGAATGCAAATTCTTGTTGTACCCAAAAAATGGATTTTGTTTAGAATCATTAGCAGAAATTATCAAATAATTCTGTTGATACATTGTAGTAATTAAGCGTTTTACAATCAGTAAACTAGATTTATTATCATAACCTATATTTTCCAACAACATGTATCTATTTAAACCATGACCATGAGCAAGTGCATAACTATATTCCCGAAAGATAAATGGGTATAGGAAGTCATGTTGCCTAAATCTATCGAGTTCTAAATATCCTTGAAATTCCTCCATTTAAAATTAGATGGGGATAAGGGATTTCTTTTGGGTTATTAAATGACACATAGTACGATACAGTCAAAACAAGATATTATAGTAAGAAATAAATAGATATATACCCCGGAACCAGATAAGACTGATCGACGGACTCTTTAGCCTCTCCTTTTCCATCTAATTTAATTGGTTTATGTTCATTCGAGGATAACAAGATGGTTAGAAATCCTTTATTTGTTCAACCCAATCGCTCTTTTGATTTTGGAAAAAAAGGATTTTTATCTTTATCAATAGACTGCTTTTTCTACACATTTACCCCCACACTCTAATGGAGAATAGCTACTAATAATTAGGATTTAAAAATAAATCGATGATCCACTTATGGGAAAAGCATTTCCCGCATCAAGGACTAATCTATTTTTAACGTTTAATTAGATCGGGTAATCGTTCAAATTAAGAACAGAAGCTCGTTTCTTTTTTTTTTGTTTACCTATAATTGGAGCCATAGGGCTCTATCCATTTATTCACTTAACCCAAAATTTCATTTTCTTTTTTTTCGTCAAGAATTTAAACAAAGTTTTGAACCGATCCGCTAAGAATAAAATATTCTCAGAATTCCACATTGATACGACATGCTGCTTTTTCCATTCATTCCTTTGAGGATCAGTCGCGGTCTTACAAGCTCTAGAGATAGTATCGACGAAGACGTTGCTTCATACAAATGTGTAAAAATTGCCAGTCGCACTTAAAAGCCGAGTACTCTACCGTTGAGTTAGCAACCCCCCCCCCCCCCAAAAAAAAAAATGTGTAGATCCAATCGGAATAAAAAATTAGATTTAATTGCACACCGAAATCCAAATAGTAAAATAGCAAAAATATTGCTAATCGATTCTGAACATAAAAAAAATAATGAACATATTAGATGCAAATACACTGACTTCTAAAATAAGAATCTAGATTAAGATAAGGATATGGATTAAGTCAAAATTGATGTACTGCCACGGATTTAGTTCGTATCTTATCTTATCTATTATTATCTTATCCGTTTTTTTTTTTTCAATAAAATAAATAAATTAAATAATAAATAAATAAAGGCTTCTCGTATCCCAGCAAATCCGACGAATCCATCGTTTAAATAAAGTAAAATAAAAAAACCAAGTCCATAGATGGAACAGAGGGAAATAGATACATTAGATGGAACAGAGGGAAATAGATACATTTATTCATGATCGGATTATATTTGTTTGATACACTGTTGTCAATATGAATGTAAATCTTAAGAAAAGAACACAATGTGGAGAACCATAAATTAAAATAAAAAAAAATGAAATATTGAATTAATATAATAAAATATAAATTATACAAATAAAGAAAAAACTAATGACTTGTATTGAATTGGCACTAACTATATATGGATAATAAACATGGATACAAAAGGATGTAAGCGTAAGAATCAATATTCGTAGCAAAGTATCGCAATGCTTGGGTTTACTTAATCCATATAAGTAAAAAAAAAGAAATCTTAAATCCCATTTGTTTTTTTTTATTTATTTGTTCATAACATAAAAAAAGTGAAAGTTTCGACTAAAAACCAACTAGTATTGAATTAGCAATAATGTAAATATTTTGGATTTAGAAATCCAACTACTTCGGTTATTCATTTGATCTTTTTTCATCTGTCTTAAATTAAATGAATTTCTATCACTAAAATAAAAATAAATTTTTGTCGTTATAGAAGACGACATTTTTTAGTAGTAGACATTTTTTGGTAGTAATAATAAATAGGTATGAATAGAACAAAAGAGGGGGCTTATATAACTTTGTATAACCTTTTATATACTACCGCCCCCCTCTTTTGTTCTATTCATTAATTGAATTTAATCTGTTGATTAAGGCAAAGTTCCATAAAAACTCCCGCCTTCCTCGAAATATCATGAACAGTTCCCGTAGGTTGAGCGCCCCTTTCAAGGAAATATAGAATAGCAGGAACATTTAAATAGGTTTGATTCTTTAGCGGATCATAAAAGCCCACTTTCCGAAGAGCTCTTCCTTCTCTTCGGCATCGAGCATCAATTGCAACGATTCGATAAACCACCCATTGGGATAGATGTAGATGAATAATACCCCCCCTAGAAACGTATAAGAGGTTTTCTCCTCATACGGCTCAAGAAAATTCGAAATTATGTCAAATGGATCCATAAAATAATCAAATCAATTAAATATGAGTTAAGTACTTTTTATTATTCCTTATTCTTATCCGAAAAAGAAAATAAAATCATTTGTATTCGCATCCTCATAACTCAAGTTGGATAACTCGCTAATAACCCAAGGAAACCCTTTACTTTAGGTATTTCGTTTATTGAGCGATCTCTAACCACGCACCCTTTTTTTGTCTTTAGAATCTATTTTGATTCTTAATTAGAATCTATTTATTGAGACAACTGAAAGTGGTATTTCCTTGTTCCAGGATTCTTTATCGTTTCTTTGAATCATTGGGTTTAGACATTACTTCGGTGATTTTTAATCGTTTCAAAAAACGTCAGCAACATACCCTTTTTGTGATTTCTTTTTATCAAAAAATCATACAAATGGTCGATTTGATTCCTGCGCGATACACTTTTAATCGAAAGAGTTTTACCAATTCCAAGAGGTTTTACTTATAAATTTGAAAATTGGATCCTTTCGATTTTTATATGGAAAATATACTTACGAAGCTGTTTCAACTTATTAATTAACACTAACCCTAGATCCGTTCCCTTAAAAAATGAATCAATACTTTTTTTTACTCGAGCTCCATTAAGATCATGTACTATTTACATCCCAACCCCCGACCTCAAAAAGGAGGGTTCTAGTGAAACAGAACAAACGATGTCGAGCCAAGAGCACCCTCATTCCTATCTAATTAATATAAAAAGAAAATGATGGATGTAAGAATCCACAGACGACCATATCCCTCAAGTCGCACGTTGCTTTTTACCACATCGTTTTAAACGAAGTTTTACCATAACATTTCCTAGTAGGTTGCTGTAAACAGTATGTAATTGATTCCATTATGGACTCATGAATAATCATTGGTTCGTTCGGTACATAGTGGTTCGTTCGGTACATAGTAATCCATACTTTTATGAATGGGTAATTTCTCAAGAAGTATCAGCACGAATTAAATTTAACCCCATATAATATATATAATAAATAATATATAATATATTATATAATATATAGAAATATAATAAATATTTTTTTAATAGATTATTTTATTTTTTCTTTAGAATTATAATCTAAATATAAATATTAGAATATAAAAAAATTGAACTAATAAATAACACAAATAAGTTTTTTTTTTAATCTGCATCTTGAGGTGACTTGCTAAAATAGATTCACCAATTTCACACTTCTTCGAGTACCAAGGACTCATAAGACATTATTAAAAATATTTAATTGATTGAAAAATTTTCTATTTCACTATCATTACATTATTTGAATAAGGCTTTACAGTAAAAATCGCATTTTGATAATAATAGAGAAAAATTCATATTCGGATTAAACCATAAAAAAAATGTAAATTCTTTTTGTTTTTCACGAGGTGGTGGATAAAGACTGATAGAATAGAGGCTTTGGGTTGTTATTCTTTTTGATAAATCATAATTAAAAGAGGATCCCCATACCTATCAGGTAGACTAAACAAATATCTTTGAAAGTAATTAGAAACATTCTATGTTTTAGAAACATTCTATGTTAAAGGGTAAAGTTAAATATTTAAAATTTAGGGATAACAAATCTATTGTCACAAAACTCAATTGAAATAAAATAAAGTTTTCAATGAATCAATGAAATAGAAGAAATAGAACGATAACAATACATATATATATAAGCCCTCGCTCCCTTTCTGCGTAGTTTATTTGACTTGGAGTCAATAATCCGGCTGCAATTATTTCCTAAGGAAAAGCGACTAAGATGTATGAATACACTTTGTCTCAATTGGTACATATCATATATTTACAATTTTTCATAAAAGAAAACACAAAATACTTAAAAACGGGGTTCAAAGAAAAGACATATGTTACGTATGTAACTTGGTTTTTTTTTTAATGAAATTCAGACAGCCGCATATATTGAAATTGGTATTTTACATTGACGTTTAACTCCTATCTACTGCGTCAATTCTATGAAGATGATGAATCCTAAATAAAAAAAGAATCCTATTAGAGTGTTCCAGACTATTACTATTTTGTATAAATGTAAATTAAAACAAATACAGATTAAACAAGTACAGATTAAATCATGGCTCGTATTTTTATTTTATGAAGAACTAACTTATTAAATAGAAATTTAATCTATGCTCCCATCTTACCTCTTACCTGTATACAAATAGATTCAATTACATCTGTGTGTTATTTGAACACGATTCGATTTTTGATTTTTGAAAAAGATATAATTCATATAAGAATCAATCATTATAGGAAAGCAAAATCAGATTATAACCAATCTTATTCTACTCTTAAAAAAAAAAAATAAGGTTGTTTAAAAAAGGGCAATCTTTCTTTTATTCTGATATAAAATAGAAAATCTATATTCTGATATGATATATATAATATAATAGGTATGCTCTGGGACGGAAGGATTCGAACCTCCGAATACCGGGACCAAAACCCGTTGCCTTACCACTTGGCCACGCCCCATTTTTGATTTATATTCGACATTAATAAAGACTAATATTGATAGTAGTTCTTCGTCAATTCTAGTTCAAATCTATATAGAATAGATTAGAGTGTTGCTAGGATTTTGAGACATTTAGATAGAGAATTAAACGACATTTATTGATCATTACATACAATTCAATTAAGATATTGTATGAAAGTATGGTTTTGTCTATTCTCTTTTGATTTGAGAATTGAAGGATTTTTGATTGGGTTAATTCAAAAAAAAAAAAATTATAATAACTCATATTAAGAACTCATCATATTAATAACTCAATCAAAATAAATACAATTATCTTCAAGAACAAAGAAAAAAATGTTTGTTATGCTTAATATCTTTAGTTTGATCTGTATTTGTCTTAATTCTGCTCTTTCTTCAAGTAGTTTTTTCTTCTCAAAATTGCCCGAGGCTTATGCTTTTTTGAATCCAATCGTAGATTTTATGCCAGTAATACCTTTGCTCTTTTTTCTCTTAGCTTTTGTTTGGCAAGCTGCTGTAAGTTTTCGATGAGATCTTTAATACGGTCCTAGAAAAATTCATGATTTATTCTTAAAAAAAAAAATTCTAACAATTCATAAGATCAGATAAGTCTTATAGTATAACCCTTCGATTCAAATAATGAAATTCTTGGATCGCCACAATAAGTCTGGGCTCCCCCCAGTTCCTCATTCGGACCCTTTTTTACAGTGAAAGAACCTAGTAGATTCCTCCGCAATATCTAATTGCGGGTATGAAAAAGCTTTTGGTAATGAAAGACTTGACTCTTATTACAAATGAATTTCTGAAAATTCTTTTTTATTTCTATAGATTTAGAAAAAGAATTTCGTGGTGTCAAAATAAGGTATGTGGTATAAAAATGGAGAATCTATTATTTTTTTTTCCAAAAAAAAAATGATCTTGGAGATTGTATAATGCTTACTCTTAAACTATTTGTTTACACAGTAGTGGTATTCTTTGTTTCTCTCTTTATCTTCGGATTCCTATCTAATGATCCAGGACGGAATCCTGGACGTGAAGAGTGAAGAATAAAAAATAACAATAAAGTTTCTGTTTTCCTTGCTTGATTTTAAAATGTTCTTAGGATTTTATTTATTCCACACTTTTAACTATTAATTAAAATGAAATAAAAAAAAAAGACTCGTTGAAAGAGAAATTGAAAGATAAAGAAAAAATACCAAGTCATTGACTAAAGCGGAAAGAGAGGGATTCGAACCCTCGGTACGAAAAACCCGTACAACGGATTAGCAATCCGACGCTTTAGTCCACTCAGCCATCTCCCCAAATTGAAAGAAAAAGGATAATTACTAGATTATATTACACAAAAACAGTAAGGCTTGAAAAAGGGCCCTCTCTTTATACCCCTTTATTATTCAGTATATAATTATTATATAGATATCTAATTATAGAGACATAGAAAAATAGAAAAAAAAATATAGAAAATAAAAATCAGTGATTTCATTTAGGTAAAGTAAGGGCTCGAAAGCGATATCTCAACTCCACTATTCCAATGAATATAAATTTAGATATATAACCACCTAATGCCCCAAGAATATTATATATTATATAAACTATAAACTATAAATTATATAGCAATGAATTTCTTATAGAAAAAAATTATAGAATTAATAAATAGTAAATAGAAAGTAATAATAAATATATAAA